CCCCTTTCTACGGATCCATCTCACATCAATAACTCGGCCCCTTCCACCTATAGGTAGTCTTAGCGAAGTTTCTTTTGAAGTGGATACCTGAATGCCAAGTATAGCTCGTAATAATCTATCCTCTGGGGCATATGATGATTCATTCGCTGTCTGAGGTGTTAATTTACCTACTAAGATATCACCTGTTTCTATCCAAGATCCCAGCATAACAATTCCATTTCTGTCTAAATTTCGGAGTAAATGAGCCTCTAAATGCGGAATCTCCTTAGTTATTCTTTCAGGACCTTGGCTTGTTACATGAGTCTGAATTTCATATTTCCGGATGTGAAAAGAAGTATAAATATCTTCATAAATCAGACGTTCACTAATTAGTACTGCGTCTTCAAAATTGTAACCTTCCCATGGCATATAAGCTACTAATACATTTTTTCCTAAAGCGAGTTCCCCACCAGCTGTGGCCGCACCACCCGCTAGAATTTGTCCCTTTTTAATATATTTACCCCGCCGAACCTGAGTTTTTTGATGCATAAGAGTATTCTTGTTGGAACGTTGATACATAACTAATGGAATGCTTAGAGTATCCCCATTACTTGAGAAAACGATCTTGTGAGTATCAGTATAAATGATTTTTCCCTTGTGTTCGGCTATAGCTGAAATACCCGAATCTAGAGCCGTTTGGCCTTCCAACCCAGTTCCAACAATGCACTTTTCGGAACGAGAAAGGGGAACTGCTTGGCGCTGCATATTAGAACTCATTAAAGCTCGATTCGCATCATTATGCTCGATAAAAGGAATGAGGGAAGCTCCAATAGAAAAATATTGGAAAGGAAAAATGCTTCTAAGATGAATCTCTTCCCATGCAATAGTCAGGAATTCTTGACGATATCGAGCCGGAACAACCTGTTGTTCTTGAATACCCCGATTCAAGGCCAAAGAATTTCCTGCTGCTACCATATAATATTCATCTCTATTTGGTGATAAATAAACCATCTGTGCCTCTTTTGATCTCTCAGATAATTCATAAAAAGGACTCTCTATAGATCCCCAATAACCAACCTTAACATGAGTAGCTAATGATCCAATAAGTCCAACATTGATTCCTTCGGACGTGTCAATTGGGCAAATACGTCCATAGTGACTCGGGTGAATATCTCGTATCCGAAAACTAGCAGTTCGCCCCGTCAATCCCCCAGGACCCAAATAACTCCATTTTCGCCCATGAACAATTTGTGTCAACGGATTAGTTCGATCCAAAACTTGAGATAAAGGGTGTAGGCCAAAAAACGATTCATAAGTAGTTGTTAATGAAGTTGAAGTTACCAAATTTTGAGGAGTCGGTATCAATTTATGCCTGATTGCTCCACATATAGTTCCTCGAACCGCATTTTCTAAACGAACAAGAGCCAATCCGAATTGATCCTGTAATAGATCTGCGACAGAACGAATACGTTTATTTTTCAAGTGATTCATATCGTCAAGTATACCCATTCCAAATTTCATTTCAATCAAATGATCCACAGCAGCCAATAGATCTTGTGGTAACAAAAATGTATTGTTTTGGGGTATATCAAGATTCAGTCTCCGGTTTATATTTCGTCGACCAATCTTTCCTAATTCACATCTTTGGTAAAAAAATTTCTTTTGTAATTCCTTGCATAAGGACTCAGAAAATACCGGATCTCCCCCTACCCCTACACAAGCAAATTGTTGATAAAACTCCAGAATAGCATTTTCTTTTGACCCAATCTTTTTTTTCTCTTTTTCATTCGGGAAAGACAAGAAAATCTCAGGGTAACAAACATTATCTAGAATTTCTCTTATATTCGAACCCATAGCTGATGATAGAACTAGAATAGATATTTTTTGTTTTCTACTTACACGGGCCCATATCCTTGCTTTTCTGTCAATTTCTAATTCTGACCTTCCCCCCCAATCCGATATTATAGTACTGGTATAGACAGAAATTCCGTTATGTTCCAATTCTGAACGGTAGTAAATACCAGGACTTTGCAATATTTGGTTGATCACAATTCGGTATATTCCATTTACTATAGAGGTTCCAAAAGAATTCATTATAGGGATGTTCCCAATAAAAACTGTTTGTTCTTGCATATTTCTATCGGTTTTCCAAATTAAGACCGCGGGTACATATAATTCAGAAGAATATGTGAGTGATTCATATACAGCATCTCTTTCTTTTATCAAGGGCTCTACCAATTGATATGTTTCCACAAATAAATTAAATTCAATTTCTTGATCTCTATCTTCAATTTTTGGAAACTTATGAAATTCTTCCGCCAAGCCCTGATTAATGAACCTAAAAAATCCCTCAAATTGTATCTGACTAAATCCAGGTATTGTGGACATTCCTTCATTTCCATTCTGGAGCATCTTAATCTGAAGTTTCCTCTTTATTGAAAAAATCCCATTATTGGCTTAGCTCACTATTCATCGAACCATACCGATCGATCTAGCAATGATGGAATGGGTATTCTGTTTACTGAATCACATAAAATTTTAGCCAACTCTATCCATATATATCATACGTATGAACGGAAGCAAGACAGAGAAATGGAGGGCATTTTTTACGCAAGTTCGAATTTGAGCCAGGTACAAATAGAAAGAAATTAAAATTGATAAAGCATTCCTGGGAAAAAATTCTGTCACTTAGGTTGACGGAGTCTTTTATCGGTATCGGATAAGAAAATTGATCCAATTTCTACCCAATTCTTTTATTATGATATTACGATCAGGGTACAAAAAATAAAAAAGAAATGAATTTGGGAATCAATCTGCTCTCTATGAATGAGATAAAAACAGAAGAATCAGGAATAGCATAGAGTTTAACTATTTTTAGCACAAACGCTCAAAAAGTAATTCGCAAATCTTTTTTGGTAGTAGAATTTATAAAATACAATTGAATTGCGTACGTAATACTCATAGGAGTAATCTTTAGGAAGTACATACCGGCACATGCCGATATAGCTATCCATATATCGCATCTTTTCTCATAATTGAACTTGGTGCAACATAGGTCAAGTCGCACTCGATCAAAAATCATAATGTCTATTTTTTATTCATTCGGTATCCACGTATAAAAATTCCAGCTCTGTAGTTTACACTGTTCTGGGGTTTACATATACACATATAATATTATAATTAATATTAAAATATTAATATTTAGAATATAATATTAGAATATTATAATTGTAATTGATAATAATTAGTCGTAAATCAATTGGATTTTTCATCCATTAAGGGAATACAAATGGAATTTGGCGACATGGCCAAGTGGTAAGGCGGGGGACTGCAAATCCTTTATCCCCAGTTCAAATCTGGGTGTCGCCTGATCAACAAAAAAAGACTTGGAAGTTTTTAATCCTGCTGATCGAACTTGACAAATTCTTGCCCCGCAAAAGCATAGGCAAGGGACTAGATCTGTCGATACTTGATTTTGAGAACCCGTAGGTCCTATAAAAGACTGTCATCTTTTTTATCAAAATTGATAAAAATCTGGTTTCTGAGTGTGGCTCAAACAGATACCAATAAGTCTGAAGCAATCCAATCTTATTAATGCATTGGTTTGGGCTATTCTGAATTGAACCAAATAAAAGAAATAATGATAATTCATTCTATTCTGGGCATCAGAACTATGAAAATAAGAAGTCGTAAATCTTGGTATCCAAGGATTCCTAAGGTTAAAGATGTGGAAAGAACTGAGCGAGGATACTTTGTATCCAAACTCAGGATAGGCTCTGAGTGCTCAAAAATGAAATAAAAATGGTTATTCTTCTTTTCTTATTTTTTTTTTTTTCTTCTATTTCATTATCTATCTTATATATATTTATATATTTATATATATAATTATATATAATAATAATAATATATATTTAATATTTAATTTAATATTTAAATTTTAAATATTTAATATTTTATTTAATTTTATATTTTTTTTATATATTTTTATATTTTATTTTATTATTTCCAATTTTCCAATTCTTTCAATTTCAATAGAATCTATTGACTAAGAAATAAAGGACCTTTTTACGAGTGGATTCGTAAAATTGTTTCATCACTAGCCGTAATTAAGAATCCTATTTTGACTCTGCACCATTGATTCCACTATAATTATGAATTAATAATGGAATAAATACTTCATTTCATAGAGATAAGGGACATCATTCACATGGATATAGTAAGTCTCGCTTGGGCTGCTTTAATGGTAGTGTTTACATTTTCTCTTTCACTTGTAGTATGGGGAAGGAGTGGGCTTTAGAGATAGGAATATTAATATTACTAATTTAGTACTTTACTGAATAATATAATTCTATCAATTGTGATCGTTTTGCAAAAGCTGAAAAAAAAAAATACCTTGACTTAGTTTAGTTTATCTATATTCGTTTAATTCTAAATATTAGTAAATATTAGAATTAGATAATTATATATTTTTTATATTATTATTTTATTATTATTTATTATATTATCTAACTAATAATTTAATATTTAATATATATTAGATATGTATAATTATGGTATATATATATATATGATGGTATTATAATATATGCACACACTATTCTTCTTACATTAATTCTTTAGATGGCCTTCCGGATACATATACATAAGCATAAAAAGAGATATAAAAAATCAGGAATTCAATCAGTTGGTCTTGCAATTATTTTTGATGGATCGAAATGCATACAAGTGGGTGTGGAGAAAAAATATAGAATTTAGAGTGCTATTTAATTTTGATGTATGTCTAATATATATTACTAATAAATAATTACTTAATTACTATTAGATTATTAGTAGATTATTAGATATATATTATTATATACTTTATATACTATGTAGATTATTAGAATTAGATATTAGATATATATTATATATTAGATATATATTATATTATTATTTATATTATTAATTATATTATTATATATTATTAATTATTATTTATATTATATTAATATGTTAATATTATATTAATATATTAATATTAT